AACGGAACGAACAGAGATAGAATCAGACCGATTCTCTAAATGCCTTTCTGGATCTTCCTCAAAGTCCCGGCTATTCACGGAAGGTGAGAAGGAGATGAATAATCATCTCCCTCCGGAAGAAATCGAAGAATTTCTTGGGAATCCTACAAGATCCATTCTTTCTTTTTTCTCTGACGGATGGTCAGAACTTCATCTGGGTTCGAATCCTACTGAGAGGTCCACTGTGGATCAGAAATTGTTGAAGAAAGAACAAGATGTTTCTTTTGTCCCTTCCCGGCGATCGGAAAATAAAGAAATAGTTAATCTATTCAAGACAATTACGTATTTACAAAAGACCGTCTCAATTCATCCTATTTCATCAGATCCGGGATGTGATATGGTTCCGAAGGATGAACTGGATTCAGAAGAGAGATTTCAAGAAATGGCAGATCTATTCACTCTATCAATAACCGAGCCGGATCTGGTGTATCATAAGGGATTTGCCTTTTCTATTGATTCTTCCGTATTGGATCAAAAACAATTCTTGGCTGAGGTATTCAACTCCAGGGATGAATCGAAAAAGAAATCTTTATTGGTTCTACCTCCTGTTTTTTACGAAGAGAATGAATCCTTTTATCGAAGGATCAGAAAAAGGTGGGTCCAGATCTCCTGCGGGAATGATTTGGAAGATCCAAAACCAAAAATAGTGGTATTTGCTAGCAACAACATAGTGGAGGCAGTCAATCAATATAGATGGATCCGAAATCTGATTCAAATCCAATATAGCACCCATGGGTACATAAGAAATGTATTGAATCGATTCTTTTTAATGAATCGATCCGATCGCAACTTCGAATATGGAATTCAAAGGGATCAAATAGGAAATGATACTCTGAATCATAGAACTTTTATGAAATATACGATCAACCAACATTTATCGAATTTGAAAAAGAGTCAAAAGAAATGGTCCGATCCTCTTATTTTGATTTCTCGAACCGAGAGATCCGTGAATCGGGACCCTAATGCATATAGATACAAATGGTCCAATGGGAGCAAGAATTTCCAGGAACATTTGGAACATTTCGTTTCTGAGCAGAAGAGCCGTTTTCAAGTGGTCTTCGATCGATATCGATTACGTATTGATCGATATCGATCACGTATTAACCAATATTCGAGTGATCGGTCTGAGGTTATCGACAAAAAAGATTTGTATAAGTTCCTTCCTTTCGTTTTCTCCAAGTTACTTCTTTTTTTGTCTAACTCACTTCCTTTTTTCTTTGTGAGTTTCGGGAATACCCCCCCCATTCATAGGTCCGAGATCCGCGTCTCTGAATTGAAAGGTCCGAATGATCAACTCTGCAATCAGTTCTTAGAATCAATAGGTCTTCAACTCGTTTATTTGAAAAAATGGAAACCATTATTATTGGATGATCATGAGACTTCCCAAAAATCTAAATTATTGTTCAATAAGAAACCAGAGGGGATGATTGACTCATTCCATACTAGAAATAATAGCAGGAAATCTTTGGATTCCTATTTCTCAATGATATCCCACGATCAAGACAATTGGTTGAATCCCGTGAAACCATTTCATAGAAGTTCATTGATATCTTCTTTTTATAAAGCAAATCGACTTCGATTCTTGAAGAATCCACATGACTTCGGCTTCTTTTGTAACAAAAGATTCCCCTTTTATGTGGAAAGGGCCCGTATCAAGAATTTTGATTTTACGTATGGACAATTCCTCAATATCTTGTTCATTCGCAACACAAAATTTTCTTTGTGCGGCGGCAAAAAAAAACATGCTTTTTTGGAGAGAGATACTATTTCACCAATCGAGTCACAGGTATCTAACATATTCATACCTAAGGATTTTCCACAAAGTGGTGATGAAAGGTATAACTTTTACAAATATTTCCACCTTGCAATGCGATCTGATCCATTAGTTCGTAGAGCTATTTACTCGATCGCAGACATTTCTGGAACACCTCTAACAGAGGGACAGATAGTCAATTTTGAAAGAACTTATTGTCAACCTCTTTCAGATATGAATCTATCTGATTCAGAAGGGAAGAACTTGTATCAGTATCTCAATTTCAATTCAAACATGGGTTTGATTCATTCTGAGAAATGTTTATCATCCGAAAAGAGGAAAAAGAAAAAACAGAGTCTTTATCTAAAGAAATGGGTTGAGAAAGTGCAGATGGATAGAGCCTTGCAAGGAGATAGGGTTTCTTCAATTCTCTCAAACTGGAATCTATTCAAAACATATATGCCATTTATCCTTACCTCGACAGGGTACAATTTGCTAAAGTTGATGTTTTTAGATACTTGGTCATCATACCTATTGCCGATACTAAGGAGCAGTCCTAAATTTGTGTCCATTTGTCATGCTATATCTGATCCATGCGGAACATCATGGCGAATTCTTCAGAAAAAATTGTGTCTTTCACAATGGAATCGGATAAGTGAGATTTCGAGTAAGTGTTTCCATAAGCTTCTTCTGTATGAAGAAATGATTCATCGAAATAATGAGTCACCATCGATATCGACAGATCTGAGATGGCCAAATGTTCGGGAGTTCCTCTATTCAATCCTTTTCCTTCTTCTTGTTGCTGGATATCTCCTTTTTTCACACCTTATCTTTTTTTCCCGAGCCTATAGTGAGTTACAGAGAGATTTCGCAAGGGCCCAATCTTTGATGATTCCATCATACATCGTGGAGTTGCGAAAACTTCTGGATAGGTACCCTGAACATCATTCTTTAAAGAAGCTCTTTCTAGTTGCTCTGGAAAAATTAGTAGATTATCTAGAAGAACTATGGGTGTCTGCCTCTGGCGGCAAGATGCTATGGGGTGGACGCAAATCTTTTCTTATCCATCTCTTCGATCTCATCAGTATCACACCAAATCCCATCAATCGAATCGCTTTTTTGAAAAATACGAGACATCTAAGTCATACAAGTAAAGAGCTCCATTCATTGATAACAGAGCTAGGGGATTTCTCTTCTCTCTGTTCTGGTCAACGTTATCGTTATGATCAAATAATAGAAAATGTGAACGGTCATTGTTGTTTGATTGACGATAAAATAGAATCCTGGATCGCGAACTGTGATGCGATTGAGGATAAAGAAAGAGAATTCTTGGTTCCGTTTTCCACCTTAACGAGAGAAAAAAGGATTGATCAAATTCTATTGAGTTTGACTCATAGTGATCATTTATCAAAGAATGACTCTGGTTATCAAATGATTGAACAACCGGGAGCAATTTACTTACGACACTTAGTTGACATTCATAAAAAGGATCTAATGAATTATGAGTGCAATACATCCTGTTTAGCAGAAAGACGGATATTCCTTGCTCATTATCAGACAATCACTTATTCACAAACCTCGTGCGGGGCTAATAGTTTTCATTTAGCATCTCATGGAAAACCCTTTTCGCTCCGCTTAGCCCTATCCCCCTCTAGGGGTATTTTAGTGATAGGTTCTATAGGAACTGGACGATCCTATTTGGTCAAATACCTAGCGACAAACTCCTATGTTCCTTTCATTACAGTAGTTCTGAACAAGTTCCTGGATAACAAGACGCCTAACGGTTTTGATATTGACGAGAGTGGCTTTTTTGATGAGTATGGTGACGAGGCGGACGATTACGAGGGCAGTTTTTTTGATTTTTTTTACGATGACAGTGACGATTTTGAGGATAGTGACAGTGACGATTATGAGCCTGGTGATATGGACGATTATGAGCCTGGTGATATGGACGATTTTGTTGATAGCGAGATGACGGAGTTGCTAACTACGACGAATGTGCCACTTGTGTATCAGATGCTGGACGAGGAAATAGACGAATTTTATATCACCCTTCAATTCGAATTAGCAAAAGCAATGTCTCCTTGCATAATATGGATTCCAAACATTCATGATCTGGATTCGAATGAGTCGAATTACTTATCCCTCGGTCTATTAGTGAACCATCTCTCCAGGGATTGTGAAAGATGTTCCACTAAAAATGATATTCTTGTTATTGCTTCGACTCATATTCCCCAAAAAGTGGATCCCGCTCTAATAGCTCCGAATAAATTAAATACATGCATTAAGATACGAAGGCTTCTTATTCCACAACAACGAAAGTGCCTTTTCACCCTTTCATATACTAGGGGATTTCACTTGGAAAAGAAAATGTTCCATACTAATGGATTCGGGTCCACAACCTTGGGTCCCAGTGTACCAGATCTTGTAGCACTTACCAATGAGGCCCTATCGATTAGTATTACACAGAAGAAATCAATTATAGACACTACTACAATTAGATCTGCTCTTCATAGAAAAACTTGGGATTTGCGAGCCGACGTAAGACCGGTTCAGGAGCATGGGATCCTTTTCTATCAGATAGGAAGGGCTGTTGCACAAAATGTACTTCTAAGGAATTGCCCCATAGATCCTATATCTATCTATATCAAGAAGAACTCATGTGACGAAGGGGATTCTGATTTGTACAAATGGTACTTCGAACTTGGAACGAGCATGAAGAAATTAACGATACTTCTTTATCTTTTGAGTTGTTCTGCCGGATCGATCGCTCAAGACCTTTTGTCTCCCCCCGGACCCGATGAAAAAAATAGGATCACTTCTTATGGACTCGTTGAGAACGATTCTGATCTAGTTCATGGCCTATCTGATCTAGTTCATGGTCTATTAGAGTTAGAAGGCGCTCTGGTGGGATCCTCGCCGACAGAAAAAGATTCCAGTCAGTTTGATAATGATGAAGTAGAAGGGACAGAAAAAGATGAAGTAGAAGGGACAGAAGATGAAGTAGAAGGGACAGAAGAGGAAGTAGAAGGAACAGAAAAAGATGAAGTAGAAGGAACAGAAAAAGATGAAGTAGAAGGGACAGAAAAAGATGAAGTAGAAGGGACAGAAGATGAAGTAGAAGGGACAGAAGATGAAGTAGAAGGGACAGAAGAGGAAGTAGAAGGAACAGAAGAGGAAGTAGAAGGAACAGAAAAAGATTCCAGTC